GTCCTTGTAGCTTAACAACAAAGCATGGCACTGAAGATGCCAAGATGATGCCAACGCATTCACGGACAAAAGACTTAGTCCTAACCTTACCGTTAATTTTTGCTAGAAGTATACATGCAAGTATCCGCATCCCAGTGTAAATGCCCTTAGCCTCTTATCCAAGAAAAAAGGAGCGGACATCAGGCACACCCACAGCTGTAGCCCAAGACGTCTTGCCTCGCCACACCCCCACGGGTATTCAGCAGTAACTGACATTAAGCAATAAGTGAAAACTTGACTTAGCCATGGCAAAGCCTAGGGTTGGTAAATCTTGTGCCAGCCACCGCGGTCATACAAGAAACCCAAATTAACGGTTCCCGGCGTAAAGAGTGGTATCACATATATCAAACCAGCTAAGACCAAAATGCAACTAAGCTGTCATAAGCCTAAGATGTACATAAGACCACCTTTAATATGATCTTAGCACTTTGATTGACCTACTCCACGAAAGCCAAGGCACAAACTGGGATTAGATACCCCACTATGCTTGGCCCTAAATCTAGATGTTTTCTATACCAAAACATCCGCCCGAGAACTACGAGCACAAACGCTTAAAACTCTAAGGACTTGGCGGTGCCCTAAACCCACCTAGAGGAGCCTGTTCTGTAATCGATAACCCACGTTATACCCGACCGCTCCTCGCCAAATACAGCCTACATACCGCCGTCGCCAGCTCACCTCTTCTGAGAGTACAACAGTGAGCTCAATAGCCCCAACCCGCTAACAAGACAGGTCGAGGTATAGCCTATGGAGCGGAAGAAATGGGCTACATTTTCTAAAATAGAACATCCACGAAAAGGGGTGTGAAATTCCCCCCTAGAAGGCGGATTTAGCAGTAAAGCGAGACAATAGTGCCCGCTTTAAGTCGGCCCTAGGGCACGTACATACCGCCCGTCACCCTCCTCATAAGCTACAAACCCAAATAAATAATATATCTACCAGCTGAAGATGAGGTAAGTCGTAACAAGGTAAGTGTACCGGAAGGTGTACTTAGCACATCAAGACGTAGCTTACTCAAAAGCATTCAGCTTACACCTGAAAGATATCTGCCTATCCACCAGATCGTCTTGAAGCCTATTCTAGCCCAACCCCACAATATGACCAAACCGTTAAAAACTCACTATCTATCTACCAAACCAAACCATTCACTTCAACTTAGTATAGGCGATAGAAAAGACCCTCCCTGGCGCAATAGAAATTCGTACCGTAAGGGAAAACTGAAATAATAATGAAAAATAAAGCAATAGAAAGCAAAGATAAACCCTTGTACCTTTTGCATCATGATTTAGCAAGAACAACCAAGCAAAGCGGACTTGAGCTTGCCCTCCCGAAACTCAAGCGAGCTACTCGCAAGCAGTTATTTAATGAACGAACCCGTCTCTGTCGCAAAAGAGTGGGACGACTTGCTAGTAGAGGTGAAAAGCCAATCGAGCTGAGTGATAGCTGGTTGCCTGCGAAACGAATCAAAGTTCTTTCTTGACCTTTCCCCCCAGGAATCTAATTTAACCTTAATGTGGCAAATCAAGATTAATTTAAAGGGGGTACAGCCCCTTTAAAAAAGAATACAACCTTTATTAGAGGATAACTTCCCACTACCCCTAAAACCCTGTAGGCCCTCAAGCAGCCATCAATAAAGAATGCGTCACAGCTCTTCACGTAAAAATACAACAATAAAATGACTCCCTTTTTATTAGCAGGCTAACCTATAATAATAGGAGAATTAATGCTAAAATGAGTAACCGGGGGCCTCCCCTCTCAAGCGCAAACTTACATTTCCTATAATTAACAGACCAAACCAATACCCTTAACCTCAACAAGCTTAAAATATTCACTCACACTGTTACCCCAACTTCAGGAGCGCGAAATCAGAAAGATTAAAATCTGTAAAAGGAACTAGGCAAACCCAGGGCCCGACTGTTTACCAAAAACATAGCCTTCAGCCAACCAAGTATTGAAGGTGATGCCTGCCCAGTGACAATCGTTTAACGGCCGCGGTATCCTAACCGTGCAAAGGTAGCGCAATCAATTGTCTCATAAATCGAGACTTGTATGAACGGCTAAACGAGGTCCTAACTGTCTCTTACAGATAATCAGTGAAATTGATCTTCCTGTGCAAAAGCAGGAATATACTCATAAGACGAGAAGACCCTGTGGAACTTAAAAATCAAAAGCCATTACACATATATCAACAAACCTATTAGGCCCACTACCACAAACACTGGCTTATATTTTTCGGTTGGGGCGACCTTGGAGAAAAAAAAATCCTCCAAAAACAAGACCTTCCCTCTTAACGAAGAATAACCCTTCAACGTGCTAATAGCAACCAGACCCAATATAATTGACCAATGGACCAAGCTACCCCAGGGATAACAGCGCAATCCCCTTCAAGAGCCCACATCGACAAGGGGGTTTACGACCTCGATGTTGGATCAGGACATCCTAATGGTGCAGCCGCTATTAAGGGTTCGTTTGTTCAACGATTAACAGTCCTACGTGATCTGAGTTCAGACCGGAGTAATCCAGGTCGGTTTCTATCTATGACAGACTTTTCCCAGTACGAAAGGACCGGAAAAGTAGGGCCCCTGCCACAAGCATGCCCTCTCTTTAAGTAGTGAACTCAACTAAACTACCAAAGGACACCCTCCCCTAACCTAATCCTAGAAAAGGACTAGCTAGCGTGGCAGAGCTCGGTAAATGCAAAAGGCTTAAGCCCTTTATCCAGAGGTTCAAATCCTCTCCCTAGCCCCACACAACCCATGACCCAATTCCCCACCCTAACCTCCTTCATCATATTCCTCTTTTACGCGGCCCCAATCCTAATTGCTGTAGCCTTCCTTACCCTAATCGAACGAAAAATTTTAAGCTATATACAAGCCCGAAAAGGACCAAACATTGTTGGCCCATTTGGCCTATTACAACCTGTAGCCGACGGAATCAAACTATTTACCAAAGAGCCAATTCGCCCCTCCACATCTTCGCCCTTCCTTTTTATCATAACACCAATACTCGCCCTTCTCCTAGCAATCACCATTTGAATCCCCCTTCCTCTACCCTTTTCCTTAACAGACCTAAACCTAGGACTCCTTTTTCTCCTAGCCATATCAAGTCTAGCAGTATATTCAATCTTATGGTCAGGATGAGCCTCAAACTCAAAATACGCCCTAATTGGGGCACTACGTGCCGTAGCACAAACTATTTCATATGAAGTAACACTAGCCATTATCCTCCTGTCTGTAATCATGCTAAGTGGAAACTATACCCTAGGCACTCTTACCATCACCCAAGAACCCCTATACCTAATCTTCTCATCATGACCTCTTGCAATGATATGATATACCTCAACCCTTGCCGAAACTAACCGCGCCCCATTCGACCTTACAGAAGGAGAATCAGAGTTAGTCTCAGGCTTCAATGTAGAGTACGCTGCAGGCCCTTTCGCCCTATTCTTCCTAGCCGAATACGCAAACATTATATTAATAAACACACTAACAACTATTCTATTCCTCAATCCAAGCGCACTCAACATCTCACAAGAACTATTCCCTCTTGTACTAGCCACCAAGGTCCTACTCCTCTCCTCAGGGTTTTTATGAATCCGCGCCTCATACCCACGATTTCGATATGACCAACTCATACACCTCCTCTGAAAAAACTTTTTACCCCTAACATTAGCACTATGCTTATGACACACCAGCATACCAATTTGCTACGCAGGCCTTCCTCCTTACCTAAGGAAATGTGCCTGAACGTAAAGGGTCACTGTGATAAAGTGAACATAGAGGTACACTAACCCTCTCATTTCCTCTCATCCCCCACTAACCCTCTAAAATTTAGAAAAGTAGGAATCGAACCTACACAAAAGAGATCAAAACTCTCCATACTCCCTTTATATTATTTCCTAGTAGGGTCAGCTAATTAAGCTATCGGGCCCATACCCCGAAAATGACGGTTTAACCCCCTCCTCTACTAATGAATCCCCATGCAAAACTAATCTCCTATCTAAGCCTCCTACTAGGAACATCCATTACAATCTCAAGTAGTCATTGAATAATAGCATGAACCGGCTTAGAAATCAACACACTTGCCATCATCCCCCTTATCTCAAAATCCCACCACCCCCGAGCTATCGAAGCCACAATCAAATACTTTCTCGTCCAAGCCGCCGCTTCCGCCTTAGTTTTATTCTCAAGCACAATTAACGCATGAAGCACAGGACAATGAGACATCACCCAACTAACTAACCCAACTTCCTCTCTACTACTAACAACAGCAATCGCAATAAAACTAGGACTAGTTCCATTCCACTTTTGATTCCCAGAAGTCCTTCAAGGCTCAACCCTAATTACCGCTCTTTTACTCTCTACAATAATAAAACTACCCCCGATCACCCTCCTATTCCTAACCTCCCACTCCCTAGACCCAACCCTAATAACCACCATAGCCTTAGCCTCTACAGGTCTTGGAGGATGAATAGGTCTAAACCAAACACAAATCCGAAAAATCCTAGCCTTTTCATCCATCTCTCACTTAGGCTGAATAACAATCATCATCATTTACAACCCAAAACTCACCTTACTAACCTTTTACTTATATTCACTAATAACAGCCGCCGTGTTCCTTACACTTAATACTATCAAAACCACAAAACTATCAACAATAATAACCTCCTGAACAAAAACCCCTATACTTAATGCAACCCTCATACTAACCCTCCTCTCACTAGCAGGCCTCCCTCCACTTACAGGATTTCTACCAAAATGACTAACCATCCAAGAACTAATCAAACAAGAAACAACCCCAACAGCCACAATTATCGCCATACTATCCCTTCTAGGACTATTCTTCTACCTCCGCCTCGCATATTACTCCACAATCACACTTCCACCAAACTCCACAAACCACATAAAACAATGACATACCAGCAAGTCAACAAGTACTTCACTTGCTATCTTCACCTCTCTATCAATTTTCTTACTACCCCTCTCCCCCATAATCCTTGCCACCATCTAGAAACTTAGGATAAGATACTAAACCGAGGGCCTTCAAAGCCCTAAACAAGAGTTAAACCCTCTTAGTTTCTGCTAAGATCCGCAAGACACTAACTTACATCTTCTGAATGCAACCCAGACGCTTTAATTAAGCTAGGACCTCCCCTAGACAGACGGGCTTCGATCCCATAACATTCTAATTAACAGCTAGACGCCTAAACCAACAGGCTTCTGTCTACCAAACTACCAAACCCCGGTACACTTTTAATGTACATCAATGAGTTTGCAACTCAACATGAACTTCACTACAGGGTTGATAAGAAGAGGAATTAAACCTCTGTAAAAAGGACTACAGCCTAACGCTTTAACACTCAGCCATCTTACCTATGACCTTCATCAATCGATGACTATTCTCAACTAACCACAAAGACATTGGCACCCTATACCTAATCTTCGGCGCATGAGCCGGCATAGTTGGTACCGCTCTTAGCCTTCTCATCCGTGCAGAACTGGGACAACCAGGAACATTACTAGGCGACGACCAAATCTACAACGTAATTGTCACCGCCCATGCTTTCGTAATAATCTTCTTTATAGTTATACCCATCATGATCGGAGGCTTCGGAAACTGACTAGTGCCGCTCATAATTGGTGCCCCAGACATAGCATTCCCCCGCATGAACAACATAAGCTTCTGACTACTTCCCCCATCATTTCTCCTGCTACTAGCCTCCTCAACAGTAGAGGCCGGAGCAGGTACAGGGTGAACCGTCTACCCCCCACTCGCTGGCAACCTAGCTCACGCAGGAGCCTCAGTTGACCTAGCCATCTTCTCACTTCACCTGGCAGGTGTCTCCTCAATTCTAGGAGCAATCAACTTCATCACAACCGCTATCAATATAAAACCACCCGCCCTCTCCCAATACCAAACCCCTCTCTTCGTGTGATCAGTATTAATCACTGCTGTCTTACTACTACTCTCTTTACCAGTACTCGCTGCTGGCATCACTATACTACTAACAGACCGAAACCTTAACACCACATTCTTTGATCCCGCTGGAGGAGGAGATCCAATTCTATATCAACACCTCTTCTGATTCTTCGGACACCCAGAAGTCTATATCCTAATTCTACCCGGCTTTGGGATCATCTCCCATGTCGTAGCCTATTACGCAGGAAAAAAAGAACCATTCGGATATATAGGAATAGTATGGGCAATATTATCAATTGGATTCCTAGGCTTCATTGTCTGAGCCCATCACATATTCACAGTAGGAATAGACGTAGATACCCGAGCATACTTTACATCCGCCACCATAATCATTGCTATCCCCACCGGTATTAAAGTATTCAGCTGACTGGCTACCCTGCATGGAGGCACTATCAAATGAGACCCACCAATACTATGGGCCCTAGGCTTCATCTTCCTCTTCACTATTGGAGGCCTTACAGGTATTGTCCTAGCAAACTCTTCACTAGACATCGCCCTACACGACACATACTATGTAGTCGCCCACTTCCATTATGTCCTATCAATAGGAGCAGTCTTCGCCATTCTAGCAGGATTTACCCACTGATTCCCACTATTCACAGGCTACACTCTACATCCCACATGAACCAAAGCCCACTTCGGAGTAATATTCACAGGTGTAAACCTAACTTTCTTTCCCCAACATTTCCTAGGCCTAGCTGGCATACCACGACGCTATTCCGACTACCCCGACGCATACACCCTATGAAACACCCTATCTTCAATCGGCTCATTAATCTCAATAACAGCTGTAATCATACTAATATTCATCATCTGAGAAGCCTTTGCGTCCAAACGTAAAGTCCTTCAACCAGAATTAACAACCACCAACATTGAATGAATCCACGGATGTCCACCACCATACCACACCTTCGAAGAACCAGCTTTTGTTCAAGTACAAGAAAGGAAGGAATCGAACCCTCATACGCTGGTTTCAAGCCAACTGCATCAAACCACTCATGCTTCTTTCTTATGAGACGTTAGTAAAACCAATTACATAGCCTTGTCAAGCCTAAATCACAGGTGAAAATCCTGTACCTCTCAAATGGCTAATCATTCACAATTCGGCTTCCAAGATGCCTCATCCCCTATTATAGAAGAACTCGTTGAATTCCATGATCACGCACTAATAGTTGCTCTAGCAATTTGCAGTTTAGTCCTCTATCTACTAGCACTAATACTCATAGAAAAACTATCCTCAAACACCGTCGACGCACAAGAAGTAGAACTAATTTGAACAATCCTACCAGCCATCGTACTCATCCTACTTGCCTTACCATCCTTACAAATTCTATACATAATAGACGAAATCGACGAACCTGACCTAACCCTAAAAGCCATCGGCCATCAATGATACTGAAGCTACGAATACACTGATTTCAAAGACTTAACATTCGACTCATACATAACTCCCACAACAGACCTTCCCCTAGGACACTTTCGACTTCTGGAAGTTGACCATCGAGTCGTCGTTCCAATGGAATCCCCAATCCGTATTATTGTCACCGCTAGCGATGTCCTCCACTCCTGAGCTATCCCCACCCTAGGAGTCAAAACCGATGCAATCCCTGGACGACTAAACCAAACCTCATTCATCACCACCCGACCAGGAATCTTCTACGGCCAGTGCTCAGAAATCTGCGGAGCAAACCACAGCTACATGCCAATTGTAGTTGAATCAACCCCTCTCACCCATTTCGAGAACTGATCCTCACTACTGTCATCCTAATCATTAAGAAGCTATGCACCAGCACTAGCCTTTTAAGCTAGAGAAAGAGGACCAACTTTCCTCCTTAATGATATGCCCCAGCTCAACCCAAATCCCTGATTCCTTATTATACTAGCATCATGATTAACTTTCTCCCTAATCATCCAACCTAAACTCCTAACACTCACCCCAACAAACTCTCCTACCAATAAAACCTCTACAACTACCAAAACCACCCCATGAACCTGACCATGAACCTAAGCTTTTTCGATCAATTCACAAGCCCATGCCTCTTAGGAATCCCACTAATCCTTATCTCAATACTATTCCCCACCCTTCTACTCCCCTCCCCAGACAACCGATGAATTCGCAATCGCCTTTCCACTTTACAATCATGACTCTCTCACTTAATCACCAAACAACTACTAATCCCACTAAATAAAAACGGCCACAAATGAGCATTAATCTTAACATCACTCATGATATTCCTATTAACAATCAACCTCTTAGGCCTACTACCATACACCTTCACCCCAACCACTCAATTGTCAATAAACATAGCACTTGCCTTCCCACTTTGATTTGCTACTCTCCTCACAGGCTTACGAAACCAACCCTCAATCTCTTTAGGCCATCTCTTACCAGAAGGCACACCCACCCTCTTAATCCCAGCCCTTATTCTAATTGAAACTACTAGCCTTCTCATCCGACCTTTAGCCCTAGGAGTTCGCCTCACTGCAAACCTCACAGCAGGCCATTTGCTAATCCAACTCATCTCCACCGCCACCACTGCTCTACTCCCCCTCATCCCATCAGTATCCCTATTAACCACACTTATCCTACTATTACTAACCATCCTAGAAGTAGCTGTAGCAATAATCCAAGCCTACGTCTTCGTTCTTCTACTCAGCCTTTACTTACAAGAAAACATTTAATGGCACACCAAGCACACTCATACCACATAGTAGACCCCAGCCCCTGACCCATCTTCGGAGCAGCAGCCGCCCTACTTACAACCTCGGGATTAATTATATGATTCCACTATAACTCCTCACAATTACTAACCCTAGGCTTACTCTCAATAATGCTAGTCATACTACAATGATGACGAGATATTGTACGAGAAAGTACATTCCAGGGCCACCACACTCCTACAGTTCAAAAAGGCCTTCGATATGGAATAATTCTATTCATCACATCCGAAGCATTCTTCTTCCTAGGCTTCTTCTGAGCATTCTTCCACTCCAGCCTCGTACCCACCCCAGAATTAGGCGGACAATGGCCCCCAACAGGAATTAAACCCTTAAACCCCATAGAAGTCCCCCTACTAAACACAGCCATCCTCCTAGCTTCAGGAGTCACCGTAACATGAGCACACCACAGCATCACAGAAGGCAACCGAAACCAAGCAACCCAAGCACTATTTCTAACAATCCTCCTGGGATTCTACTTCACAGCACTCCAAGCAATAGAATATTACGAAGCACCATTCTCAATTGCTGATGGTGTGTATGGCTCAACCTTTTTTGTCGCCACAGGATTCCATGGACTCCACGTAATCATCGGATCCTCATTCTTAACAATCTGCCTCCTACGACTAATCAAATTCCACTTCACATCCAACCACCACTTTGGCTTCGAAGCAGCAGCCTGATACTGACACTTCGTAGACGTCATCTGATTATTCCTCTACATAACTATTTACTGATGAGGATCCTGCTCTTCTAGTATATAAATTACAATTGACTTCCAATCTTTAAAATCTGGTCTAACCCCAGAGAAGAGCAATAAATATAATCACATTCATACTTATCCTATCCCTTGCCCTAAGCACAATCCTAACCACACTAAACTTCTGACTCGCCCAAATAATCCCCGACTCAGAAAAACTATCCCCATACGAATGTGGATTCGACCCCCTTGGATCTGCCCGACTCCCATTCTCAATCCGATTCTTCCTAGTAGCCATCCTATTTCTACTATTCGACCTAGAAATCGCATTACTACTCCCCCTTCCATGAGCCATGCAACTACCATCTCCAACCACAACCCTAATCTGAACATCCACTATCATCATCCTCCTTACATTTGGCCTAATCTACGAATGAACGCAAGGAGGACTAGAATGAGCAGAATAAACAGAAAGTTAGTCTAACCAAGACAGTTGATTTCGACTCAACAAATCACAGTCAGCCCTGTGACTTTCTTTATGTCCACTCTCCACTTAAGCTTCTACTCGGCCTTCACCCTAAGTAGCCTAGGACTGGCTTTCCACCGAACCCACCTAATTTCCGCCCTACTATGTTTAGAGAGCATAATACTATCAATATATATTGCCCTATCACTATGACCCATTGAAAACCAAGCAGCCTCCTTTACACTCATACCCGTACTCATATTAGCATTCTCAGCCTGCGAAGCCGGTACAGGCCTAGCCATACTTGTAGCATCCACACGAACACACGGCTCCGACCACTTACACAACCTAAACCTTCTACAATGCTAAAAATCCTCCTACCAACAATTATACTTCTACCAATAACTCTCCTCTCACCGTTGAAACTAATGTGAACAAACGTCACCGCACACAGCCTCCTAATCGCCACCCTAAGCCTACAATGACTTACACCAACATACTACCCATACAAAAACCTAACCCAATGAACCGGTATTGACCAAACTTCATCCCCATTACTAGTCCTCTCCTGCTGACTGTTACCCCTCATAATCATAGCCAGCCAAAACCACCTTTACCACGAACCCCCAACACGCAAACGAACCTTCATCTTAACCCTAATCACAATCCAACCGTTCATCATCCTAGCCTTTTCATCTACAGAACTAACACTATTCTACATCTCATTCGAAGCAACCCTAATCCCCACCCTAATCTTAATTACCCGATGAGGCAATCAACCAGAACGACTAAGCGCAGGTATTTACTTACTATTCTATACCCTAATTAGCTCTCTCCCTCTTTTAGTCGCTATCCTATACCTATACAACCAAATCGGCACCCTACACCTCACAATACTAAACCTAACCCACCCCACCCTCACCAACTCATGATCCAACCTCCTACTAAGTCTTGCACTATTAACAGCTTTCATAGTAAAAGCTCCCCTATACGGCTTACATCTCTGACTCCCAAAAGCCCACGTTGAAGCCCCAATCGCCGGATCCATGCTACTCGCCGCATTACTCCTAAAGCTAGGAGGATACGGCATTATACGCTTCACCACACTTACATCCCCCCTACCAACCAACCTGCACTACCCCTTCCTCACACTAGCACTATGAGGGGCACTAATAACCAGCTCAATCTGCCTACGCCAAACCGACCTAAAATCTCTCATCGCCTACTCCTCCGTGAGCCATATAGGCCTAGTCATCGCTGCAAGTATAATCCAAACCCACTGATCCTTCTCAGGAGCAATAATCTTAATAATCTCCCACGGACTCACCTCCTCCATACTATTTTGCTTAGCCAACACAAACTATGAGCGTACACACAGCCGAATTCTCCTACTAACACGGGGACTACAACCTCTCCTACCTCTTATAGCAACATGATGACTGCTAGCCAACCTAACTAATATAGCACTCCCCCCCACAACAAACTTAATAGCAGAACTAACCATCATAATCGCCCTATTCAACTGATCCATCCTCACAATCATCCTTACCGGAACAGCCACACTACTAACCGCCTCATACACCCTATTTATACTACTAATAACCCAACGAGGGACACTACCCACCCATATCACAACAATCCAAAACTCCAACACACGAGAACATCTACTAATAACACTCCACATCCTCCCCCTCCTACTCCTCATTCTAAAACCAGAACTAATCTCAGGAATTCCCTCATGCAAGTATAGTTTAACCCAAACATTAGACTGTGATTCTAAAAATAGAAGTTAAACCCTTCTTACCTGCCGAGGGGTGGTCTAACCAATAAGAACTGCTAATTCTTACATCTGAGTTTAAAACCTCAGCCCCCTTACTTTTAAAGGATAACAGCAATCCACTGGTCTTAGGAACCACCCATCTTGGTGCAAATCCAAGTAAAAGTAATGAACTCCGCATTACTCATTAACACTACAATAATCCTAACACTAACAATCATCATTACACCAATCCTCCTCCCTCTCTTATCCAAAACCTTCCAAAACTCCCCCACAACCATTACTCGCACTATCAAAGCCGCCTTCATCACCAGCCTAGTACCCATAACTATCTTCACCTACTCCGGCATAGAGAACATCACATCCTACTGAGAATGAAAATTCATTATAAATTTCAAAATCCCAATTAGCCTAAAAATAGATCAATACTCCATCATATTCTTCCCCATTGCACTATTCGTCACATGATCTATCCTCCAATTCGCAACCTGATACATAGCTGCAGAGCCCCACATCACAAAATTCTTCTACTACCTCTTAACATTCTTAATCGCCATACTAACACTAACTATCGCCAACAACCTATTCCTCTTATTCATCGGATGAGAAGGAGTTGGAATCATATCTTTCCTCCTAATCGGCTGATGACAAGCACGAGCAGAAGCCAACACAGCTGCCCTCCAAGCTATCATCTATAATCGAATCGGAGACATTGGACTCATCCTAAGCATAGCATGACTCGCCTCTACCATAAATACCTGAGAATTACAACAAACCTTCTCAACCACCCAAACTCCAACCCTCCCCCTACTAGGCCTCATTCTCGCCGCCACAGGAAAATCAGCCCAATTTGGCCTACACCCATGACTACCAGCCGCTATAGAAGGCCCAACCCCAGTCTCCGCCCTACTCCACTCAAGCACCATAGTAGTAGCTGGTATTTTCCTATTAATCCGCACCCACCCAATATTTACCAATAACCCCACCGCCCTCTCCCTATGCCTATGCTTAGGCGCCCTTTCTACACTATTCGCTGCCACTTGTGCAATCACACAAAACGACATCAAAAAAATCATTGCCTTCTCCACATCCAGCCAACTAGGACTAATAATAGTTACCATCGGACTAAACCTCCCACAATTAGCCTTCCTTCACATCTCAACCCACGCCTTCTTCAAAGCCATACTATTCCTCTGCTCAGGAGCAATCATCCACAGCCTAAACGGAGAACAAGACATCCGAAAAATAGGCGGACTACAAAAAATATTACCTACAACCACATCCTGCTTAACCATCGGAAATTTAGCCCTAATAGGAACCCCTTTCCTTGCCGGATTTTACTCAAAAGACCTAATCATCGAAAACATAAACATATCCTACCTAAACACCTGAGCCCTCCTACTAACCCTCCTAGCCACATCATTCACCGCAACCTACACCATGCGCATAACACTATCAGTCCAAACCGGATTTACACGCATCCCCACAATAACCCCAATCAACGAAAACAACCAAACAATCACCAACCCAATCATCCGACTAGCCTTAGGAAGTATCACAGCAGGCCTACTAATTACCACCTCCATTCCCCCTACAACAACACCCCCAATAACTATACCCATCCTCATAAAAATCGCAACCATCCTCGTCACAGCCCTAGGAATTATCCTAGCCCTAGAACTATCAACCATAACACACATATTTACTCCCCCTAAACAAAACACCCTAATAAACTTCTCATCCACATTAGGATACTTTAACCCACTAACCCACCGCCTCACCACCACAACCCTCCTAAACAACGGACAAAAACTAGCCTCACACCTAACTGACCTGTCCTGATACAAAAAAATAGGCCCCGAAGGACTTGCCGATATCCAAATCATCACCACCAAAACCACAACCACCCTTCACACCGGATTAATCAAAACTTACCTAGGGTCATTCGCCCTATCCATCATCATCATCCTATTATCACATAGAACATTTCCCCTTAATGGCCCCAAACCTTCGAAAATCCCACCCTCTACTAAAAATAGTTAACAACTCCCTAATTGACCTCCCCACCCCCTCAAACATCTCTGCTTGATGAAATTTCGGCTCACTCCTAGGCATTTGTCTCTTAACCCAAATTCTAACCGGCCTCCTACTCGCTATACACTACACCGCAGACACAACCCTAGCATTTTCATCCGTCGCCCACACATGTCGAAACGTACAGTATGGTTGATTAATCCGTAACCTACATGCAAACGGAGCTTCATTCTTTTTCATCTGCATCTACTTACACATCGGACGGGGACTTTATTACGGCTCATACCTGTATAAAGAAACATGAAACACAGGCGTCATTCTCTTACTAACCCTAATAGCAACTGCTTTCGTAGGCTATGTCCTGCCATGAGGCCAAATATCATTCTGAGGTGCCACAGTCATCACCAATCTATTCTCAGCCATCCCCTACATCGGACAAAACCTTGTAGAATGAGCCTGAGGCGGCTTCTCCGTAGACAATCCCACACTCACCCGATTTTTCGCCCTCCACTTCCTCCTCCCATTCTTAATCGCAGGCCTCACCACAATCCACCTCACATTCCTTCACGAAACCGGCTCAAATAACCCCTTAGGCATTACATCGGACTGTGACAAAATCCCATTCCACCCTTACTTCTCACTCAAAGACATTCTAGGATTCCTCATCATATTCACACCACTCATAATCCTTGCACTATTTTCTCCCAACCTACTAGGAGACCCAGAAAACTTTACACCAGCAAACCCCCTAGTCACACCCCCTCACATCAAACCCGAATGATATTTCCTCTTCGCATACGCCATCCTACGCTCAATCCCTAATAAACTAGGAGGCGTACTAGCCCTAGCAGCATCAGTACTAATCCTATTCCTCATACCCTTACTCCATAAATCCAAACAACGCACAATAACCTTCCGCCCCCTCTCACAAATACTATTCTGAACCCTAGTAGCTAACCTCCTTATCCTAACATGAATTGGTAGCCAACCCGTAGAACACCCATTCATCATTATCGGACAATTAGCCTCCATCACCTACTTCACAACCATCCTACTCCTATTCCCCATCACAGGGGCTTTAGAAAACAAAATACTAAACTACTAAACCACTAAACTAAACTCTAATAGTTTATAAAAAACATTGGTCTTGTAAACCAAAGACTGAAGACTACACATCTTCTTAGAGTTCTATCTCAGAAAAAGAGGACTTCAACCTCTATCTCCAACTCCCAAAGCTGGTATTTTACACTAAACTATTCTCTGATTTCCCCCCCCCCCCCTACACTGCTCGAATAGCCCCACGAGATAAACCTCGCACCAACTCCAACACAACAAACAACGTCAACAACAGCCCCCACCCAGCCACCAAAAACATTCCAACCCCCCGCGAATAAAACATCGCCACCCCACTAAAATCTAATCGAACCGAAAACACCCCTCCACTGTCAACAGTGCCCACACCCAATTTCAAACACCCAACCAAATCCCCTACAACCATTCCCATAATCAAAACCAAAACAAACCCCAAACCGTACCCAACAACCCGCCAATCTCCCCACGCCTCAGGAAAAGGATCCGCCGCTAACGACACAGAATAAACAAAAACCACCAACATCCCCCCTAAATAAACCATAAACAACACCAACGACACAAAAGAAACACCCAAACTCAACAATCACCCACACCCCGCAACAGAAGCCAAGACCAAACCAACAACCCCATAATACGGAGATGGATTAGACGCTACAGCCAAACCTCCCAATACAAAACCTACCGCCAAAAATAAAACAAAATATATCATAATTCCTGCCTGGCTTCTCTCCAAGACCTGCGGCTTGAAAAGCCGCTGTTGTAAATTTCAACTACAGAAACTAACCAGCACAAAACATTTTTATGCCCCCTTACCTACATACCCCCCATGTTTCAAATCCATTAACTTTCACCCGGACATACCACCGTTTTCCACATTTCTCCCCCAATCACATAACAGACCATGATCCTAAGGAACATAAACAATATCCGTACTAAAACCATAAACTTATCAGATTATGCATAACAATTCTTAACCATACGGCAGTGCCTAAGTACACCCCATGATTGGCTGAAAACCATACTTACTCAAACTCTCCTGTCAACACAAAGCTGTCAGACCCGTTTTTTTATTAATCGTACTCCTCACGTGAAATCAGCAACCCGGTGTCAGTAATGTCCTACGTCACTAGCTTCAGGCCCATTCTTTCCCCCTACACCCTAACACAACTTGCTCTTTTGCGCCTCTGGTTCCTATGTCAGGGCCATAAATATGTTCTTACTCATAACTTGCTCTTTACGAATACATCTTGTTGGGTTATAGATCACCATTTTCGTCCGTGATCGCGGCATCCCCAGTTCTTATACTTTTGGTTCTCTTTTTTTTCTGGCGTCTTCAATCTGCCCCTCCAGTGCAGCGGGTGAATCTGGTTTATAGACGTGAGCATACGGTGCGGTGTGCTGCGAACGGATTCTGGCCTGTAATGCCCATTAATGATACGGTTCAAGTGTTTGGGGAATCATATCCAGCACTGATGCACTTTGCTTCGCATTTGGTTATGGACTCCTCGCAAGCTACTGATCATGCGCTATTTAGTTAATGCTTGCCGGACATAACATCTTACCCTAGTTTACTCTTTCCCTGACCTTCTAATTTCTCTCTCAATTTCCTTTAATATTAAACAACATCACATAAAACGCTACTAGAAGCATTTCAACTAAACCCAAATTACATCACACACTCATCACACATCATACATGCATGTTTATCTATCCACTTCACTCCATATCCCTATTTAAACCACTAGAATTACATTAAAATTTACTTAAACAATTCCATCGTATAACACGCAATCATCCCTTCGATACACCACCAAAATCCTAAGAGAAACTCGCCTGCCAAAGCAGACAAATTTCCATTACCCATCCGTGTATATGTGTATATCTATTTGTTGTTTCACTCCATATCCCTATTTAAACCACTAGAATTACATTAAAATTTACTTAAACAATTCCATCGTATAACACGCAATCATCCCTTCGATACATCATCTCCAATAAAACCTCCAACAAAGAACAAAGAACAAAGAACAAAGAACAAACAACAAACCTC